ATATGTTGGGAATCTCTTATGATAGTCATCCGCGTCTAAGACGTATTTTAATGCCCGAAAATTGGATAGGATGGCCTTTGCGTAAAGATTATATCGCTCCAAATTTTTATGAAATACAAGATGCTCACTAAATGATAAAAATAAGAAACTAATCCAAACTTCTGCAACCCCAGATATTCAAAGAATAGAAGTACATTCTCTTATAGATCAGACAAAATAATTGATTCACATTAAATCAGACAGAGTAATGGAAGTCGCATTCAGATATTTTTATTTGAGAAATCACAAAATTCAGAAATAATAGAATGAATAATGATAGGGTTTAAAAGGGGCTCGATTCTTTTTTGGTAATCCTTCTAAGATGAATTCTTAATATTCTCACTCCACCCCAGAACTTCGACTTTTAGGTCTTTTAACCAACTAATTAAACCACTCGAATATTATGGAAATAGAAACCTTTTTTTTTATCGCAGAAAAAAAAGGAAAAAAATAGATAAAGAATTCATTATCTATATATATATATATATCTATATATATCTATATATATAGATACTATAGATAAGGGAATATACCTAAAAAATGCATCTATTCTTTAATCATCTAGGAAAAGTATATCTACAGATACCTAAATAGATAAAAGAAATATGTTATGTATCAGAATCTAGAAGAACACCAATTTGTATGAGTATCTACCCCCCATATTCATTTAAATGAATATGGGGGATAGATACTCATACAAATGAATCTTGTGTCAGGAACCAGATTTGAACTGGTGACACGAGGATTTTCAGTCCTCTGCTCTACCAACTGAGCTATCCCGACCATTCTTGAAGCTTAATACTTGTATTTTCAAATATTTTTTAAATATATGTTAATGAATCTATATCAACTAAGTAAAAAAAAAGTTTGTAAGTTAGTTTCCGTAGTTATAATTCTTTTGTATTGTTAATCGTTAATTACGCATATGAAAATTCCTTGCTCAAAAATAAGATATTAATTTAGACATTTCTCATTCAAAAAAATTCTATGTGTTTCACATATATATCTATTCCAAAACTAGCTATATCTATTACAAAACTAGTCCCTTGTCATTATGATAGATAAGAAAATTATGATAGATAGGAAATTGATGAAAATACAAATTCCAATTTAGTTGGGAAATAAGAAATCCAATAAAACACATAAATAAGGACTTAAAGATAGAGAGGATATAGGAAAAAAATTAGAAAATGAAACAGGCTTTTTGGGGATAGAGGGACTTGAACCCTCATGATTTCTTAAGTCGACGGATTTTCCTCTTACTTTCAATTTCATTGTTGTCGGTATTGACATGTAGAATAGGACTCTATCTTTATTCTCATCTGATTTATCAGTTCTTCAAGGGTTTTATCCGATTATGATGAAGTGAAGAATTTCATCAATAAATATTCCATCGTTTCTTCAACTTCGAATTGATTTGATTCACATTTTTCATTTGTGAATATTTTTATCACAAATCGATCTTCATTAATAAAATAAAGAAAAAGTAACAAATTGAAAGAGTATTTCAGTGATCCATTCCTGTAATTTTGGTGAAAGGATTCTTTTACTAATGCAATAAAAAAAGTCGTCAATTTCGTTTGTTAGAACAGCTTCCATAGAGTCTCTGCACCTATCCCTTTTTTATTATAACTTTCTGAATTTTTCTTTGTTTTCAGAAAACAGGATTTGGCTCAGGATTGCCCATTGTGAATTCCAGGGTTTCTCTGAATTTGAAAATTATTACTTGGTAAGTTTCCATACCAAAACTCAATCCAATTAAGTCCGTAGCGTCTACCAATTTCGCCATATCCCCATCTTTTTTTTATATTTGAATCTGATTATAATAGAATGCTTTTTTTTCATTTCTATTATGAGAATTATGCGGGAACTTTTGAATTCATTAAATACATATTATTATATTAAATATTAAATTAAATATTAAAAACCCTTTTCTCCAATTTTATAGATTTGATTTCATCTATATTGGATACCTTTATTTGTTTGAATCAGAACTAATTCTAATATCTATACATTAACAATTCAATATACACAGATATAGACCACATATCTACTTATCTTCTATGTACCTCCTTATCTTATTTTTTCATACAATTTAGAATACTCGAATGGTCGATTCTTTTTTTTTTGTTTTTGCTGAAATAAAAAGAAAATAAACAATCCATTTATTCATATACAATTGATATAACTAAAACGAATCTAGTGGCTAGAAAAAATCATTCTTTTAATTTCATATAGAATTAGACATTTACTTAGAAATATGGAATTCCTTAAGATTTACTAAAATAGATCTATTTCCTAAAATTTATATTTCTTCAAATTTACTTTAAGTACTAATAAAGAATCTTTTTGAAAGAAATCAAATTAATAATATATATCTAGAATATTAGATCGAAATAAATTCAATCAATTAGATTCAATAAATTATATTAATATAATATTCATTAGAATATAATATTCATTCTTATCTTGCACTTTACTTTATGTTATGGACTAACATATAAAATAAATAATAGAAATAATAAACATTGGGTTTGATTTTCTATATTTTCTTTCTATATTTTTGATGTTTGTATTAATTTGAATTTTATTGTAAATAACTAAAAATTTATAACTAAGATCCCATTAAATTCTTCTGCATATGTATATTTCGTTTACGTTAGCCGGTTTAGCTCAGAGGTTAGAGCATCGCATTTGTAATGCGATGGTCATCGGTTCGAATCCGATAACCGGCTTTTCTCAATTTGTTTTTTACATAATTGATAATCTATTTTTTAGAAATAAAAAATTGGGAGAGTTCGATCTCTGCGGAAGAAATCAAGAAATGAACCTACTTTTTTGTATTCTTTTATATACAATAAATTCGGATATTGATAAAATTCATCTAATTCTTCTTTGTACTATAAAACTTTAGTAGATTTCGCTTCATTTAGAATTATATAATATTTTTCATTTCGTTTAGTTTTCATTTCTATTTATAAGATTTTTCATTTTAAAAAAGGAGTTTTTATGTCACGTTACAGAGGACCTCGTTTCAAAAAAATACGTCGTCTAGGATATTTACCAGGACTTACTAGTAAAAGGCCAACAGTCAAAAACGAATTTAGAAATCAATCGCGCTTCAGTAAAAAATCTCAATATCGTATTCGTTTAGAAGAAAAACAAAAATTGCGTTTTCATTATGGTCTTACAGAACGACAATTGCTAAAATACGTTCGTATCTCCGGAAAAGCTAAAGGATCAACTGGTCAGGTTTTATTACAACTACTTGAAATGCGCTTGGATAACATACTTTTTCGGTTGGGTATGGCTGCGACTATTCCTCAAGCCCGCCAATTTATAAACCATAGACATGTTTTAGTTAATGGTCGTATAGTGGATATACCAAGTTATCGTTGCAAACCTCAAGATATTATTACAGCAAAGGATGAACAAAAATCAAAAACTCTGATTCAAAATTATCTTGATTCAGCCCCCCATGAGAAATTGCCAAATCATTTGACTGTTCACCCTTTCCAATATAAAGGTTTAATTAATCAAATAATAGATAATAAATGGGTTGGTTTGAAAATAAATGAATTACTGGTTGTAGAATATTATTCTCGTCAAACTTAAACTTAACTAAAATAACAAGAGTTTTTTTTACGAGGATTTTCTGCTATTCATATATCATATACATGGATATGCGAAAATTTTTATTCCTTGCCCACCCGTTATCCACTATTTTTTGTATTACCGAAAAATGAGGAATAGAAAGTTGTCAATATCAACAAACAAATTTGAAATAATGGTATGCATTGGGATGAGTAATGTTGATCAATTTGGTAAAGATTCGGAAAGAGAGGGATTCGAACCCCCGGTAAACAAAAAGCCTACATAGCAGTTCCAATGCTACGCCTTGAACCACTCGGCCATCTCTCCTATATAATGATGACCAGAAACCGGTTGAATGTTGAATAGTGAATCAGTCCTATTTTTCATAAATGCATAAAACCTATTCAAACTATAAAAATACAAAGTAAAATAAAAAAAAAACCTCCTACAAGGTCTTAGGATAAACAAATTTTATTGATGAGTTCATTTTTACGTTATTTCGCACTGTATTATACAATTCCTTTATTTGTGGGATTGATTTCTCACACCATGATTAATTCAATTATAGAATGGATTTCTACCTATGCCTAGATCTCGGATAAATGAAAATTTTATTGATAAGACCTTTTCAATTGTAGCCAATATCTTATTACGAATAATTCCGACAACTTCAGGAGAAAAAAGGGCATTCACTTATTACAGAGATGGTGTGATTTGATTCCATTTTTTTTTACCGAAATCGGTAAAAAAAAATGGAATGGAAAAAACCCACGCGTGTTGAAGGTGAAATTTGTAAATAAAAGGATTAATTCCTTCTGTCGTGTATCCTCGATTAATGAAGCCTTATATGCTTGAATTTTAGGTTTCTAGTATTAAGCGAAAGGTTATACCTATAATTATGGGGTTAGGTCAACCCCAAATTACTAGTACTGATAGGCAACATTGGGAAAGAAGCACTACGCTTGGGAATCAAGGACACGAAAACTTTGTATCTATCTATATCTATGGCTTATCGAGATTGGGACTAACAGGAATGGTTGGGACAATAAATATCCATCTCGTTCATATTTTGGATACCCATAGAACCATCGAAGATTATTGAGGTGACTAATTCCAGGAAATTAAGCAGCGTAGAGGACAAAGAAATTGTTGAAGTTCTTGTTTTTTTTATCAAGTACCTACATACTTAATGTTAAGAAAGCATTTTTGACAGGAAGGTTGGCTAGAGATTTCTTGTAAAAACACTAGCTCTGTTCAGTTGAGAATGAGAATACTGGAATATTTTTTGATTTTATGGATTTTTCTCATTACACACATAAGGGGGGAGCCGTATGAGATGAAAATCTCACGTACAGTTCTGGAGCGGA